AGCGGGTAGCGGGAATCGAACCCGCATCGTTAGCTTGGAAGGCTAAGGGTTATAGTCGACGTCGATTCAGCGTTTTGAACGTCTCTAATTCAAAACCGAACATGAAACTTTGGTTTCATTCGGCTCCTTTATGGAAGATGAGTAAATTGCTAGATCTAAGATGTGAACAAAATAAAATGAACAAAATTATACCCATAACACCTACGTCAGCTTTGTGTCTGAATACAAACAAAATAAATCGCTTTCTAGATGATCCTTCTAGAAGAAGGTGATTCTAACAATCTTTCTAGTTACTTCGTTCTCTATTTCTATTTAATTAAGAAGATCCTAAGGAAAAGTATTTGATTTCCACCGCGCTAAAATAATATGCCGATGTCTCTAGTAAACCAAAGATATCGTTGAATAGCTATTTTGCTTCAATTTATTTCTTTCAACATAAAAAAAATGGAAGATTTAGTTACGATTAGAAATTGACTTTCTATCTTCAACCATGGATCCTTTACTCATACTTAAAAAATTGGAAGTCTTAATCCAATTTTAAAATTCTGTTTCGCAATTTCATAATCCAACTTTTCACTTTCTAAGTGATTCGTGGATCTAAATCACGAGAATGTGTATTTTTTGCTCGAATTTCTCATTGAGAGGTAAAGGATTAAATCCTTTTAAGAAATAAAGTTTTTGATCGGAATATGAATAAAACCGAAAGACCCTTTAACTATTAAAGGGTTAATAGAACGAATCACACTTTTACCACTAAACTATACCCGCTACAATAGGATTATTGTATACAAACGTATCTTTTGTCGAACACGATAATTGAGCACGATCAAGCTAGGATCATCAAAGAATTATAAAAATGAGAGTGTTGAACTTTTTCTTGGGGAGATAAAAATTTAATGAGATTCTGTGAAATAACTAAATAAAGTTTTCTCTTTTGCTGACGAAGATTGAAAAAACACTAAAATAATAACCGAAACGTGCATTGTGGAAGATCTAAAGTTTTTTTTAGTTCGGAAAATGAAAATAAAATCTAACAAGAAAAAAGATGTAAATATTCTTTCTTCTTTTTTTGTTGCTTGAATATTCAATTCAACATGAATATATAATAAATAAGAAAGTTTTTTTTTATATCCTAAATTTGTAAATTCGTTGGAATAAAAAAATGGCCCGGCTAGGTACTGACCAGGCCAGGCCATCAAAAGAAATTAGAATATGAAAGACGGGCCTTTCGAACAAAATCAACACAAAGAGGTCTTCCTTATTTTTCTTTAGTTCGATTATTGGCGCGTTCGAATCCCTTTTTTACATAAAGGAAATTCCTTATTTGTCAATTTCTCTTTATTCTTTATCTAGAAATATAATAGAATAGAGAAAGAATAATAGAATAGAGAAAGAAAGACTACTTAACATTATGTGTAATGTAGTAATTATCTTTTTCAATTGGGAGAGATGGCTGAGTGGACTAAAGCGTCGGATTGCTAATCCGTTGTATGAGTTATTCGTACCGAGGGTTCGAATCCCTCTCTTTCCGTTTCCGTTCATCACTTTATCTAGTTTTATTTATTTTTTCCACTTTCAAAAATTTTAGTGAAACCTGTGTACTAGATGAAATTCTAAGAAGATTTGAAAATTCCCAAAAATTATCCTAGGAAAACGCTTTGGATTTTATTCTTCCCGTCCAGGATTACGTCCCGGATCATTAGATAGGAATCCAAAGATAAAGAGAGAAACAAAAAATATCACTACGGTATAAACGAAGAGTTTCAGAGTAAGCATTACACAATCTCCAAGATAATTTTTGCAAAAAAAAAAAAAGAGAATAGATTTTCCATCTTTCTATCCCCTATCCTATTTTGACACCAGTAGAGGAGGTTTTTTATATAAATAGAAAAAAATTGTCAAAAATGCATTTGTTTTTCATTAAAAAAAATGTTTTTCATAGAAAAATTAGATATTGTAGAAGACCCTAATCCTATTTATTAGGGTCTTTGACTGGAAAAAGGTTGAAAACTGAGGAAATGGGGGTAAATCGTTATGGCGACTATACAAGAATTTCAGTGTGCGAATTCAGCGTCCATACTCTAAAACTTATCTAATTTTATCAATTGTTAGAATTTTTTTTCTCGAAAAAAATCATGCATTTTCTAGGATATTCTTAGTAAGAATCTTATCGAAAACTTACAGCAGCTTGCCAAACAAAAGCTAATAGAAAAAAAAGCACAGGTATGACTGGCATAAAATCTACGATTGGGTTCAAAAAAGCATAAGCTTCGGGCAATTTGCCGAAGAAAAAACTACTCCAATAAAGGACAGAATTCATATAAATACAGGTCCAACTAACGATATTAAGCATAACAGGCATTTTGTTCTTGGAGATAATTGCATTTTTATTGAGTTTTGGATATAAGAAAAAGGAAGAAAGTAAAGTAGACAAAAAATCCTTCTTTTTCTTTGAACCCACCCAATAAAAAATCCTCCAATTCTCCTTTGAGAATAGAAGAAATCATATTTTCATACAATATCTTAATTGAATTCTATGTAATGATCAATAAATTAAGTTGAATTCTATCTCGATATATAGCAAAATCTTAATACCAATCTATTCTATAGATATATAGATATTTGGACTGTAGTTGACAAACAATCAATAACAATATTATTGTTTGTTAGTCTCGATTAGAAATCAAAATGGGGCGTGGCCAAGTGGTAAGGCAACGGGTTTTGGTCCCGCTATTCGGAGGTTCGAATCCTTCCGTCCCAGCGCATATCTACTGCATTCTTACCATAGAAAGAAGTAGCGAAGTGGATAGGAGTTAATCCGTATTCATTTTAATATCTGTGTCTCTTCGAATCTCATTACCAAATTATCAAGTTCCATATAATCGAGAAATTTTGGATTTTTTCTGGAGCCAATGGATTCTGGTTAAATCTCATTTTAGTTAGGTATTTCGTGCTTGGCTCTAATGAAAAATTGGAAATCGATGTAACGATTGAGGTAGGAGTGATCTATCCTATCACTTTTATTGACTTTATGCCAAGAATCCATTATTTCAATAACTATGTTAAAGTGAAACAAAATACATATAATATAGAATCCGGAAATGTTTAGCTTATATGGTATATATTGTTCTATTTCAATGACAATACTTTATTTGATTTTTGTGAAAAAGATTTATGATCCCTTAAATTAGAAATGATTTCAATTGAAAGCATTTCTATTTTCTAGTATCGAATATCGCTAACAGTGACAACTGTTCAATCTATCTGATAGATACGAAAACCACTCCCTCTTTTTCTTTTCGTAATCAGATGAAAAGAATAAAGATTGAAAATCTTAACTTACATCATTTTTTTACCCATCTCATGAAAAAAAAAATTGAATTTCTTTGTTCTTTTCTTTCATCTACTTATTTGATTTTCTTTATTTTAAATCAATGATGAGTCAATTTAAAAAGAAATACTTATCTTTCAAACCTGCTGCTTATTATACAATTTACAATTTTATTTGAATAAAAGAATTCAATAATATAATGATGTCTAAATACAAAATTTTTTCAATTTCAATTAGAAATACTCCATTCTAAGTCTAATTTTTGGTACTTAAAAAGAAAAAAATAGGAAATTATTGAATCGATCCTATTGAGTCGCTCGAAGATGCAGATTGCAAAAGTTATTCGTTGATATCTTTCTATTTCTTTCTATTATCTCTATATATTAACATATTTAAATATGTTAAAGATGCTGTCTTGCTAAGAATTTTTTCATAAAAATTCTTCCACATATCATAATCATATATAGAAAAGTCTAGATTACTGTGTCTATGTACAATTAAACCAATGACTATTCATGATTCTATAATTGAATCAATTGCATAGGGGTCTCAAATGAGAGGAATGTTATGGTAAAACTTCGTTTAAAACGATGTGGTAGAAAGCAACGTGCGACTTGAAGGACACGATCCATTGTGGATTTTTACATCCACCACTTTCGATTTATTTAGGAATGAGGGTGCTCTCGACTCGACATTATTTGTTCTGTTACACTCGAACCTTTCATTTTTTGTTGGGTTGAAAATAGTCCACAATGGAGCTCGAGTAAAAAGGATTAATTCATTTCTTGGGGGCAAGGATCTAGGGTTAAGGCCGATCAATTGGAAAAACTTCGTAAACGTATCTTCCATATATAGAAATAAAAAGGATCGAATTAAATATTGGAATTGATCAAACTTTTTCGATGGAAAGTGTATCACGCGAGAATCAACTGTCCATAGGATTCTTGGAGAGAAAGAAATCAAAAAAGGGTACGTTGCTGCCATTTTTAAAGGATTAAGAAGCACCGAAGTAATGTCTAAACCCAATGATTAAAAGAAAAATCAGTATAATTATAAGTAAAGTATAAGAAAGGATCTGAGAACAAGGAAACACCATTTAAATTAAAATTGTCTCGATGGTCTCAATAACTGGGACTAAAGAATCAAAATAGAATTTTTAACGAGGCAAACAAAAGGAGGTAAAGACCACTCAATAAATGACATTGACTAAAGATTTTTCCTTTAAGCTATTTGAGAGTTAGCCAACTTGAGTTATGAGTATAAATGGTTTTTTTTGAAGTAAAAAAACGGAAATCCTAGTCTAATTTATTTTATAGGCTCATTTGTCATTAAATTTCTTAGAATTGGATATATAGACAAAACTTCGAATCAAATCATTTTTTCTCGAGCCGTATGAGGAGAAAACTTCATATACGGTTCTAGGGGGGGTATTATTCATCTTTATCTATCCCAATGAGCCGTCTATCGAATCGTTGCAATTGATGTTCGATCCCGAAGAGAAGGAAAAGATCTTCGAAACGTGGGGTTTTATGATCCCATGAAGAATCAAACTTATTTAAATGTTCCTGTTATTCTGTATTTCCTTGAAAAAGGGGCTCAACCCACAGGAACTGTTCAGAATCTTTTAAAGAAAGCGGAAGTTTTTAATGAACTTCCGTGTAATCAAACT